ATTTCCTTTTGCTGCTTTCCCGGCTGACACAATATTTTTTATCATTAGATCTACCATTCAAATTTTGTCTATACTAATAGAATAGAAGTTTTATTTATTTTTTATTTATAAAAATTAGTATTTCATCAAAATTGAAATAAAAATAAATAAAACTACAATAAGTAACTACTATTATACTATTAATTAATAATTATATAGTATATATAATTAATATATATGTAAACTAAGAATAGGATTTTTTAACGAATGGAATTAAGAAAGACAAAATCGCCACAAGAAAAGGAATTTTAGACATCCTTTTCTTGTGGCGAAGACTGGCAAGACAAAAAATACTCCCTATAGTCCCTAAAATTTGTTGTTTTGCCGATTTATAGTTCCCTTTTTTTCTGCGCTTGCTTTCCTTATCTTATTTTAGTATCTAGTCAAATTTTTCCATTCTAATAAAAAAAACTCTTGATTATTGATACATTCTATCAATTTCAATTGGTCACTAACGACAGAGTTACATCACACCCCCTCCCATTTTTCAATACAAATTTGTATTGAAAAATAAAGAAGGGGGTAAAGTGAATTCTTCTTAATATACATACTAGGATTAGGACTATCAGACAAGTAATTCCTGACACCTGGTCGAAAAGGAATAGAAAGTCTAAAGAGAGGCAAAAAGGCTTTTAATAATTTTTTTCTTTTTTACGAATTTAATTTTAATAAAGCTAAATAGACAGATCTAAAAATTCATTTCGGATAATTGAACCTTCTCAAATTGTTTCTTTTTAAGAACCAAAAAGATTTGTGCCAAAACAACCGATCCTAAGAAGAACAAAAGGCCTTGGACACGTAATGGATCTTGAAGTACTATTTCCGCATCCCCCTGACCAAATCCACCCACATTAGGATTACTCGTTAATGGTTGATCGAGTTTAATGGATTCGCCCTCTGAAACAAGAAGTTCTAGGCCTCTAGGGATAATATCAATTACTTGGCGTTCATTCGATGCATCCACTATGGTTATTTCGTATCCCCCTTTTTCTTTTCGTAAAATTTTGCTTATTATCCCTCCTGCCGTAGCATTATAAACTGTATTGTTACTTTTACTACCATCAGGATAAATCTGACCCCTTCCCCTGTTTCCACCTACGTATATAGGATATTTTAAGAAGTGAACATCTTTATTAGTAGCAGGATCTGGGGCAAGAATAGGAAAGGTTATTTCACTATATTTTTGACCAGGAACAGGACCTATCACAAGAATATTTTTTTTATTGGGGCGATAATTCTGAAAAGATAGATTTCCTATCTTTTCTTTCATCTCGGGTGAAATACGATCGGGGGGGGCTAATTCAAATCCCTCCGGTAAAATAAGAACAGCTCCCACATTCAAAGCTCCTTTTTTACCATTAGCTAGAACTTGTTTTAGCTGCATATCATAAGGAATTTTAACAACTGCTTCAAATACAGTATCAGGAAGTACCGCTTGTGGAACCTCAATATCCACGGGCTTACTAGCTAAATGGCAATTGGCACATACAATACGCCCAGTTGCCTCTCGTGGATTTTCATAATTCTGCTGGGCAAAAATTGGATATGCACTTGAAATGGATGCCCAAGTTATTATATATATCATGAGTGAGACAGATATGGAGCGAGTAATCTCTTCCCTTATCCAAGAAAAGGTATTTCTAGTTTGCATGGTCCAATCATTTATCCCGAAAATTTCTACAATAAAGTTAGGTAGGTCGATAATATACTTTCCTAGCCACAATTCTGCTATTTACATTTACTGAAAAAATAAAAATTTTTTGTTGAACTATACAAGGAATCCCTCATGGGTAAAAAAGAGTAAAGTAAATACGACTTTGATTTGGTTATGATGTATAAGGTAAGAAAGATTAGAATTGGATCAGTGAATCTTTTTTTAGTCATTTATTGCATGATAAATCACTACAAGTGACGGAGATACACGATTTAAATAACGAAAGATCCAATATTTAAAAATTGTATCAAGAATGACTGGAAAGGTAGAAACTAGACCAGATAAAATTTGCTCATAATGAGCAAACCCAAAATCTTTGTAAATATAACCGATCATTAGTTCCCAACCGTGAGGCGAATGGAATCCGATACATAAATCAGTTAATAAAAGAATCGAAAAAGCTTTAATTGTATCACTTAAATTATATAGGAATTCTTGAACCCAAGAATTCAGAATAAAAAGCTTTTCCTTACCCCAAAAGGAATAACCACTTAGAATAACGAAAGATATTAGATTTGTCGAGAAGTGCAAGATTGTATGGATACGATACTCATTGTGTATCTTGATGAATTGGATCGTTTCTTTGTGGATTCCTAGACGAAATTGTTGTAAATCGGTTTCTGGGTATTCCTTTATCATTTCATCCAGCTGGAATAGTTCCTCTAATTGTATGAATTTTTCTAGAACACTTTTTTCTTGAATATCATTCAAGAAAGTTTCGCATTGTCTAGTATTCCACCAATTAGTAATCCAAGTTTTCAAACTTTTATTACAGCAGAGAGAGATCAACCAGGGCAAAAAGACTATAGATGTAAAATAAAAAAAAGGAATGAATGCTTGCTTTTTTGCCATTTTGAAGCTGTGAATTGTTAATGAACTTACCGCATTTGTTGATTCTATTAGATCTACTATTTCTATCGAGCATGAGTTTCTATTCTAATTCGAATAGAATGTATTGAGCCTCTAATCCCTTTTATCTTTTTCTTTTTATTCAATACTTAGTCTTTGCTTTGAATCTAGAAAGAATAAAGAAATAGACTCAGAATACACTTCCAATTTGAATCAAGAAAAAATTGGATTTCCAGGATGTTATTCCCCCTTTTTTTTCGATCAATACTAAAAGAACTTTTTCAAAATTTTTTTTTTCAAATCAAAAATATGATTCTATTTTCGAGACAAATAAACTCTCTTTCTTTTCTATCAAATATATCAAAAAAAAACGAGCATATTAAAGAATAGATTAATGTTCAATTGAAAAAAAGAAAGAAATTCTTTAGTTTTTTCTTCCTACTGCCAAAGCATTTAGTCTTTAAAAATGAATTCATTTCAAAATACTTCAATTGGTACACGCAAGAAGTAAGCCAATTCAGCAGCTTTTTGCTCAATTTCTCGTGTAGTAAAATTCTCATCAGTACGAATTAAAGGAATAGCCCCTTGACCTCGAATTTCCATATAAAGGACACGCCGAGCAGAAACACCCTCTTTAACTTCTATTCTGATGGACTGAATATCTTTCATAAGGAATCGTAAAAAGATGCGACGGCTTTTTCCAGGAAATCCCCAACGAAAAATACGTACTATCCCTTCTTTTCGGTCGAAAAGATCATAACCACTACCCACATTCCACAAAATAGTGCACCACAAATAGCAACTAATAAAGAGACCCGCGATCCCATAGAAAGACATCACAATCCCTTGTGGAAAAAAAATGATTTGCTGAGACGCAAATAACGATATAAAATTTCTACCAAGATAACTGGAAGTTCCAACCAATAAGAATCCCAATGAACCTAAAAATAGGATAAAGGCCCAGCAGAAATTACTTGTTTTTCGAGACCCCGTTATAAATTCTATCCATAGAGATTCTGATCGCCAACTCATATATATTAGATCCAGTTATACAATTTTTTAGAATTGAGAAAATATGACTTTCCTTTTTTTGTTTTCAAAGTAACTCTCATCAACTATAACTATTTTGTTGTGAATCTTTACCTTAGGAGTAATTCATAGAATTGTTTATATCAAAAATAATAACATCTCCTTCCTTTATACGATCCCCTATAACTATATACATACAAATAAATACATTGACTTGACTTTCATACAGCGGCCCGATGATGATCCATTTTTCAAAAGAGCGCAAATTTAGTTACCCCATATAATACGTTTACACATGTATAAAAGCTTTTTTTAGTTATGTTTGTAGGAATCTATGTGTTTATACAATATTCTACCAAATGGGTCTTATCGAATCGAAGTTTTTAAAATAAAAAAGGGAGTGATACGATTAGGTCTCATCCGATCTAAAAAATCTTATTTTTTTGAATATGAAGAAATAAAGAAGCCATTGCAAGTGCCGGAAAGACTAGGCCTACTAAAGGCACAAAAATAGAGGGTAAGTTATTGAAAGTTGTCATAAAATGGGGTACCTCAATTTAATATTTGTACCTGTTATTGTTATATTCTGAATTCTAAAGATATCTTAGAATATCTTGTATTTTTATTATTTCTATTATATATATTATATAATTATACTAAGTATCTTTAAGTAAATATATATCTAATACTAATATACAACCTAATAGAAATATATAGAATAGAACCTACTAGAAATAGAATAAAAAAATAGGTACAAGAAACGCCAAACTAAATAAATGGACTTATTCATCTTTCAAAATCAAATAGATGTATTATCATAATCCCCCTGTTAGATTTATTATTCTTTTTGTCTTCTAATAGTCATTAATAAAGAAAAAATTTTATTCCATTAAAAATTTCTACAAAATTTATTGGAATCTGATCCAACAACAGGGAATTTTCGGGAAATGCAAAAAGATGCAAGACTCTCTATAGATCTATATCTCTATTTGAATTATCTATACATATGCAAGCAAGAGAGGAAAAAAAACTTTGTTTAATTTTTGTTCAAAGGAAAAAAAGCATGGAGCTGAAATAACTCACTTACAACACCTTTTAAAGGATTACGTGGTACAATTGCATCCAATAAGCCCTTATGTAATAAAGATTCAGCCGCTTGTGAACCTTCAGGCACGGCTTTTTTCAATGTTTGTTCAATTACTCTTTTACCCGCAAATGCAATATAGGCATAGGGTTCGGCAATAATGATATCCCCCAACATACCAAAACTTGCTGTCACCCCACCGGTAGTAGGAGATGTAAGAATTGATATATAGAATAACTTTTTACTTGATTGATAATCACATAAAACCGAAGAAATTTTAGCCAT